GGGGTTTTACAAAGCCCCTTATCGGATTTGAACCGATGACTTACGCCTTACCATGGCGTTACTCTACCACTGAGTTAAAAGGGCCTTTTTTATTTAATTCCGGAATTATTCACTATGTGGATAAAATATCTATATGTACATATATTATAAACATAAGTATATATGCATTAAGTACGTGCAGTAGATACATAGTGTCTAGTGGCTCATTGTTGAATAATAAAATGGATTTACCTAGGAAGTTCTAGGAGAAAATGCAATGAATTGTTTCAAGACCGACTCGAATAGAAATAAATTCAATTGAAATAATTAAAAAAAAAAATACTACTACTAGATTTCTAATGTCGATTCTAATGAATAATTCGTCAATGACGAATAAAAAACAATTCTATGCAATTCTGAAAGGGGGAAAGATCCCTCGGCTAGAATCATTTGATTATATTGACAATTTCAAAAAACGGATCATACTATGATCATAGTATGATGGCCGTTGGTCAAGCGGGCCCCCATCGTCTAGTGGTTTAGGACATCTCTCTTTCAAGGAGGCAGCGGGGATTCGAATTCCCCTGGGGGTAGGGTACTACGAAAGGAAATTGATCATGGATTACCAATAAGTCGGAAATTTATTCTTCCTGGGTCGATGCCCGAGCGGTTAATGGGGACGGACTGTAAATTCGTTGGCAATATGTCTACGCTGGTTCAAATCCAGCTCGGCCCAATAATTCGCCAATCCGCCATGAGATGATATAACTCCCCTTGTACTTCAGAAATACCCGATCCGGAGATAAAAAAGAATAAAATTTTCTGCTAGATCCCGTATTTCCCTGGGATTGTAGTTCAATTGGTCAGAGCACCGCCCTGTCAAGGCGGAAGCTGCGGGTTCGAGCCCCGTCAGTCCCGACGGATCCAATAAATATATCAAAAAATCTCTCCCTTTTTCTGAAGGGGACCGGGGGAAGAATTCCATTGTCAAAGCAAAGGGGAAATCCTTATTTCTTTTTTCTTTCCTTTTGGTAGGAGAAAGACATATGCGGTTGGATTAGTACAATTATTGGTAGCATTATAGTCAGTATTCCAAGAAATGCTGGCTTTTTCGATTGCCCCCGATGCATGTAATGGAATCGAGTACTATACTTTTTTGAGGCGCGCATACACAAAAGGAATTCCTTTCTTGTCCAATACAAAATTGAATATAAGAAAATACTTTCCAGAAAAAACAAAAAAAAAACAATTTATTTTTCTGGCTACGGATTTATGGAACCTGACTTACTAGTTTGAAGTTGCAAAATAGATTTCATGCAAATTGCACACTGAGCTTTTGGTATAGGTGTCCCGGGGCTAATAATCTACGAAGAAAGGAGGGGGAAGGACAGATCAACCAAAGATCCTACTCCTCTTAGAAAGGCGAATGAATCATTTTTCCTATTTTTCATTTTGTTTTAAGGCCCCATCGACGAAAGAACAAATCGGAAAATAGTAAATTTGATGAATATTCATTTTATACGGTCTCATCTTTATCACACTTCTTTGTCTTCCAAGTCAAAAATAGTTTCGTTCTAAACTCCTTTCTTTTTCCATTTAGCTTTTATTGTTTGTTTGGGTTTGTAACTATGTGACCACTGGAAGTGGAAGAGCTATTTGATGAGACTTCATCAGATGATTGTACAAGAAGGAACTAGATAGATTAGAGAGAAAAAAAGAACAGATAATAAAAAATGATAAATAAATAAAGGAATTTTGGGTTAGGTCAGCAATCCAAGTTTGGGGCGGTATGGATAAAAGAACTTCCTATGTTATACTATTCAATTCTCGACGACGAATTTATTTGATAGTTCAGATATTGTTATTCATGATATTGATCTGATTCAAGATCATCGAGAGGTAATATTCATTCATTGAATTTACAGGCCAAAGATTTATCATCTCTATGGGATTAAATCCCGAGTTATTGCGAAGTAAAAAACCGATGAGATTATGGAAGTAAATATTCTTGCATTTATTGCTACTGCACTATTTATTCTAGTTCCTACCGCTTTTCTACTTATCATTTATGTAAAAACAGTCAGTCAAAACGATTAATTATTAGCTAATTTGAATGAAACTTGACTTCTTAGTTCTTAGCCAAAATTGACGAAATAAAATGAAAAAGATTCCAATTTCATGTCTTAAATGAAATGAGTGGACTAGAATCGGCAGTATTCTAATAGATAGATAGTATGGTAGAAAGATTCATCTATTTCTTTCTACCATACTATTTATTAGTTAGATTCTTGTTATAAAGCTGCCCCCTGGAATAAAATAAAGATAGAGGCTGCATTTGATATGGATCTATATATCAATCTACAAGATTATCTTGATATATGCGAATATCAATTCCATATATGGGATTGACATAGCATCCAATTCCATTTATTTGCTATATCTATTTGTTCTGATCAATCTGAATTACTCCTATGTCTTATAGTTTGAATTACTATATTTTTTATTTCCAATATGAATCTCG